ATGGGACCCTATCTCTCTCCAAAGTGTCTAACGCGTAAAGGTATTCATTTGACAAATCTTTTTACAACTGCTCGGTTTTTATCAGAAGCTTGTGATGTGGTTTTTAATGCAGCAAGGAGTAAAAGCCAATTCTTAATTGTTGGCACTAAAAAAAAAGCAGCGGATTTAGTAGTACGGGCTGCAATCGGGGCTCAGTGTCATTATGTTAATAAAAAATGGCTCAGCGGTATGTTAACGAATTGGGCTACTACAGAAACGATACTTCATACGTTTAGAGACTTGAGAATCAAAGAAAAAAGGGGGAGACTGAATCGTCTTCCGAAAAGAGATGCGGCTATCTTGAAAAGACAATTATCTCACTTGCAAAGATCTCTTGGCGGGATTAAATATATGACAAAGTTACCTGATTTTGTAATCATCGTTGATCAGCAGAAAGACTATACGGCCCTTCGGGAATGTATCAAGTTGGGAATTCCAACAATTTCTTTAATCGATACAAATTCCGACCCCGATCTTGCAGATTTGTCGATTCCAGCCAATGATGACTCTAGATCTTCAATCAAATTCATTCTTAACAAATTAGTATTCGCAATTCGTGAGGGCCGTTATGAATCTATAATCAATCCGGGATTCAAAAAAAGAAAAAGAACTTATTGACTTTCCGAACCTTCATAGCTTTATTGAATCGGTTCCTATTTCTGAATCTCAAAAAAGAGATCAAAATAACTGGGAATAGAATATGATTAGTTGGTATTAGAAATATACGATTCAAGTAGTCAAGTCGAGAAATAGATGGTTGAATCAAAAAATTTTCGGTGAAAGTTTGATTTTTGTCAGAGGTCAATATGAATGTTTTCTCATGTTCCACCAACATACTAAACGGGTTCTACGATATATCCGGTGTGGAAGTCGGCCAACATTTCTATTGGAAAATCGGAAGTTTCCAAGTTCACGGCCAAGTACTTATTACTTCTTGGGTTGTAATTGCTATCTTATTAGCTTCTACCGCTCTAGCTGTTCGGAAACCACAAACCATTCCGACCGGCATTCAGAATTTCTTCGAATATGTCCTTGAATTCATTCGAGATGTGAGTCAAACTCAAATTGGAGAAGAATATGGTCCTTGGGTTCCTTTTATTGGAACTATCTTTCTCTTTATTTTTGTTTCTAATTGGTCGGGTGCTCTTTTACCTTGGAAAATCATAAAATTACCTCACGGGGAGTTAGCCGCACCCACGAATGATATCAATACTACTGTTGCTTTGGCTTTACTCACGTCAGTAGCCTATTTCTATGCGGGTCTTGCCAAAAAAGGTTTGGGTTATTTCGGGAAATATATTCAACCAACTCCAATCCTTTTACCTATTAACATCTTAGAAGATTTCACAAAGCCCTTATCACTTAGTTTTCGGCTTTTCGGAAATATATTAGCGGATGAATTAGTGGTTGTTGTTCTTGTTTCTTTAGTACCTTCAGTAGTTCCTATTCCTGTGATGTTCCTTGGATTATTTACAAGTGGTATTCAAGCTCTTATTTTTGCAACTTTAGCCGCGGCTTATATAGGTGAATCTATGGAGGGCCACCATTGACTAGTTTTCGAAAGAGTCTTTTTTAGCGGAGCCCAAGACAATAGAAAATACTAATAGAAAAGAACTGTCTTTTCTGTATACTTTCCCCGGTTGGTTTTGCTACCGCGAGCTTTCCGCAATCGATCGGATTAGATAGATATCCCTTCAACACAAGATAGGTCATCGAAAGGATCTCGGAGACCGACCAAAGCATGAAAGCCAGGATCTTTCAGAAAATGGATTCCTATTCAAAGAGTGCATAACCGCCTGGATAAGCTCACACTAACCCGTCAATTTAGTATCGAATTCAAGATTTTCCTTGAGAGGTATCAGGAAGGAATTGGAATAGAATAATCTCGATTCATACAAAAGAAAAGGCTCTCTATTGATTCACACACTTGGGATAGAGGAAGAGGAAACAAGAGACGATTTCACATAGTACTTTTAATCAATCTAATTGATTTCGTCCTCTTCCCCCAATGAGAAAATGAGTCCAATTTGATTTGAAAGGATCAACCCTATGGAAAGGATGAAACTTCTGGGACTTAAGGAATGATATAAAAAAAAGAGGGAAAAATATGCATATTCAATAAAAATGAAGTAGAAGAACCCAGATTCCAAATGAACAAATTCAAACTTGAAAAGTATCTTTCTCATTCTCGAAGAATGAGGACCAGGGGGATTGATCGAGAAAGATCTCTTGTTCTTATTATAAGATCGTGATTGGATCCACATATCTAGAGAATAATCTTCTCCTTTGAGAATAATCAAAAATGGAAAGTGTTCAATTGGAAGATAAAAACGTAAGTAAGTTGGTCCTAGTTCCTCTTCAGGACGGAGTGGAAGAAGGGAGGGGAGTCTCAAACGCGGAAAAGGATGCAATAACTTCGAAAGAATTGAACGAGGAGCCGTATGAGGTGAAAATCTCATGT